TTATTGAGACTAGAACTCATAGGGAAGAAAGAATCAAATAGATTTATGAATGGAATAAAATATGCAGTATTTACACAAAAAAGTAGTATTCGGTTATTGGTAAAAAATAAATATACTTTTAATGTCGAATCAGGATCAACTAGGACAGAAATAAAACATTGGGTGGAACTCTTCTTTGGTGTCAGGGTAATAGCTATGAATAGTCATGGACTCCCAAGAAAGGGTAGAAGAATGCGACCTATTATGGGACATACAATGCATTACAAACGTATGATCATTACGCTTGAACCGGGTTATTCTATTCCACCTATTAGATAAAAAGAACCGGGTTATTCTATTCCACCTCTTAGAAAGAAAAGAACTTAAATAAAAATACACTTAATAACATGGCGATACATTTATCCAAAACTTCGAGCCCGAGCACACGCAATGGAGCCGTAAATAGTCAAGTGAAATCCAATTCACGAAATCGTTTGATTTCTGGACAGCATCATTGTGGTAAAGGGCGTAATGCCAGAGGAATCATTACCGCAGGGCATAGAGGGGGAGGTCATAAGCGTCTATACCGTAAAATTGATTTTCGACGCAATGAAAAAGACATATCTGGTAGAATCATAACTATAGAATATGACCCTAATCGAAATGCACACATTTGTCTCATACACTATGGGGATGGTGAGAAAAGATATATTTTACACCCCAGAGGGGCTATAATTGGAGATACCATTGTTTATGGTACAGAAGTTCCTATAAAAATGGGAAATGCCCTACCTTTGAGTGCGGTTTGAACTATTGATTTACGTAATTGGAAGTAACCAATTAGGTTTATGGCGAAACCTAGAAATCGATCCCTTATCCAATTGGAGTACCTCTACAGGATAGACTTCAACAGAAAACTGAAGAGTAACGGCAGCAAGTGATTGAGTTCAGTAGTTCCTAATATACAATTATTGACCCTAGAGATATAGTAATATGGAGAAGACAAAATTGTTTCAAGCACCGACAGAACACGAAGCGCTCCTCGTTTCAAATAAGGGAAAGACACAGATTATTCACATTTCATTTGATGGTCAAAGGCAAATTGAAAGCGAAGCAGTGGTAATTCTAAGGATTCCCCGGGGAAAAAATAGAAATGTCTCCTACGTTACCCGTACTAGGTGTAAGTAGCAACGTAATTTCATAGAGTCATTCGGTCTGAATGCTACATGAAGAACATAAGCCAGATGAAGGAACGGAAGAGAAAGACCTAGGATGTAGAAGATCATAACATGAGTCATTCGGAAGATTTGGATTCGTAGATTATATATCTACTCATGTGGTATGGTACTTCGTTATGTCATATATAATCTACGAAATAAACGATATATAAGATGCAGCTGTATAGATATTAGAATCTACATCCAGAAAGCCGTATGCTTTGGAAGAAGCTTGTACAGTTTGGGAAGGGGTTTTGATTGATCAAAAAGAAGAATCTACTTCAACCGATATGCCGTTAGGCACGGCCATACATAACATAGAAATAACACTTGGAAAGGGTGGACAATTAGCTAGAGCAGCGGGTGCTGTAGCGAAACTGATTGCAAAAGAGGGTAAATCAGCAACATTAAAATTACCTTCTGGAGAGGTCCGTTTGATATCAAAAAACTGCTCAGCAACAGTCGGACAAGTAGGGAATGTTGGGGTAAACCAGAAAAGTTTGGGCAGAGCCGGAGCTAAACGTTGGCGAGGCAAGCGTCCTGTAGTAAGAGGGGTAGTTATGAACCCTATAGACCATCCACATGGGGGTGGTGAAGGGAGGGCCCCAATTGGTAGAAAAAAACCCTCAACTCCTTGGGGTTATCCTGCACTTGGACGAAGAACTAGAAAAAGGAATAAATATAGTGATAATTTGATTCTTCGTCGCCGTAGTAAATAGTGGAGCGTAGAGAAAATAGAATTTGTTTCTTCGTCTTTGACATTATATGATTTTCTTTTTTTTATAGATTCTATATTTTTTAATTTGAAATATAAGAGAAAAAATTTACTTTTTTAGAAATTATAAGAGGAATAATTAACTATGACACGTTCACGAAAAAAAAATCCTTTTGTAGCAAATCATTTATTAAGAAAAATAAAGAAGCTTAACACAAAAGGAGAAAAGGAAATAATAAAAACTTGGTCCAGAACATCTACCATTATACCTACAATGATTGGGCATACCATTGCTATCCATAATGGAAAAGAGCATTTACCTATTTATATAACAGATCGTATGGTAGGCCATAAATTGGGAGAATTTTCACCTACTCGAAACTTCCGAGGCTTTGCGAAAACTGATAATAGATCTCGTCGTTAACATTCATTTTAACGTACTTCTCCTTCCTTCACAGACAAAATTTCGCGTTATTCCATACTCTTTATTAATAAAAATTCTCCTACATGGAGAATTTTACTCCAAACTTGGGAGGCTTTGCTAAAAATGATAACAGGTGGCGTCCTTCAAATTCGGATTCATTGGAAGTTACTAGTCGTTGACATTCATTTTCGACTAGATTTACTAATAGATTTGGTTGACATTGATTTTAACCTAAAGCTACATTTAGGAATCTTCATTAATGATTAGTAATCAGGAAATTACTCAAAAAGAATTGTATTATTCTGCCAAAAAACGGATTTCATTTTTTCGTGAAAATAGAACCAATATAGAGAAAGAAATAGAACCCTTTGTTCAAAAAATATTTGTGTCTAGTCACAACACAAAGCGTGAATGGTAATTAATAATATTCAAAAATAAAAAAAAGATATAGATAAAAAAGTAGACAAATAAGACGTATCATTTGATATAGAGTGGTGAGGGGTTATGGGACAAAAAATACATCCGCTTGGTTTCAGACTTGGTGCAAGTCAAAGTCATTATTCTATTTGGTTTGCACAACCAAGAATTTATTCCGAGAATATAAAAGAAGATAAAATGATACGATATTGTATCATTGATTATATACAAAACACGATACACCCATCCTTTGAATTCAACCCAGATATCTCTGGGTATGGAATGGGACGAATAAAGATTAAAAAAAGAATCGATCGGATTCAAGTGATAATCTATATGGGACTTCCAGACTTATTAAAAGAAGAGGTTAAGGCTCTAAGAATCGAACAATTAAAGACTCATGTGCAAAAAAAAATAAATTGTGTGAACCGAGAAATAAACCTTGGAATTACAAAACTTCCAAGTCCAAATCTTTATAGAGACGCTCAGATTCTTGCAGAATTTTTAGGTGAACTATTACGGAATAGAATTTCGTTTCGTAAAGCAATGCAAAAAGGTGTTGAATTAGCTGAACAGGCAGATACAAAAGGAGTTCAAATACAAATTGCGGGACGTATGGACGGAAAAGAAATGGCACGTGTCGAATGGACCAGAGAAGGTAGGGTTCCTCTACAAACCATTCGAGCTAAAATTGATTATTGTTCCTTTCCAGTTGTAACTTTTTGGGGGGTATTCGGAATCAAAATTTGGATATTTCAAAACTTCTAAACAACGACTAATAAACTTTCCCCTATAATGTTCCATCTTTTGATAAAACAAAAAATGACGAATTCTTACTAGATTCTTATTCTCAAAGAAGAAATGAAAAAATTTGGAAGATTGAATAAAAAAAAAATTAATTAATCATTTTCGAATGAAGGAGTTGCTATGCTTAGTGTGTGACTCGTTGGTTTTTTTTTTAGAGTGTTTCAATTTCTACAAAAATTCGTAGAATTAATTACTATAAAAAACCTACTCATCGCTTCCCATTATCTGGATATAAAGAACCGCCGAAAATAGAAAATCAAAATAAGGATCTATGTGGTGCTATAATTATAGCAACTGAAATAAAAAATTGAGATTATTAGTTGTAAAGCAATAAGAATATACAGATAAATGAAGGGGTGAAAGAACGATAGAAAAAGGATATCAATGATATAGAATTCTACTATGTAAAGGTCTATGGGTCATCTCATAAAAAGTAGTGTAATAAAGCATCAATATTCCAAATTCATCCATATATGGTTGAATATTGGAATAAACGAATCAAGAGCCACGAATCAAGAAAACTGAGAAGGTTGATTCAACAAAAAAGAATAAAATAAGAAAATAAAAATAAAAAATTATATTATTAAAGAGGCTCCATTGTAGAATTTAGACCTAACCATAAATCGAAAAGCGATGGGAACGACGGAACCTGTGAATACAAAAGATTCTATTCAAATTATAAATCTTACTGATTCATTAGATGGGATGGCGGAAGGAACTAAGAATTCATTGTTTTTTGAGGAGTTGTGGACTAACCCAACATTACATCTTCAATTTATAATCAGAGAGTCAATATTCGCCCGCGAAAATGTGGATTTTTTGGAATTTAGAAATTTTTGCCAATCCAATATGATATGATAATAATAAAAAAAGACAAATACGGATTTGTTAGAACCCCTTATATCCAAAAATATTCGCTATTTAGATCCGGATAGCAAAAATGGTCTATAAGAATACATATTTCGTTATTTATCAAAGCAAGATTCAAAAATTTCTAATAGATCGATTGATTCTATTGAATGTCAAAAAATCCCTCGATTATATTCTATTTCATTTTCTATTTTATTAAATATATGTATCTTATTGTATATTATTTTAATTATTATTATTTTATTGGTTCAATATTTTTCAATCGATTTATTTGCGAGGAGCCGTATGAGGTGAAAATCTCATGTACGGTTCTGTAATAGAGATGGAATTGAGAAATAACCATCAACTATAACCCAAAAAGAACGAGATTTCGCAAACATCATAGAGGAACAATGAAAGGAAAAGCCTCTCGCGGTAATAAAATTTGCTTCGGAAAATATGCTCTTCAGGCACTTGAGCCCGCTTGGATCACATCTAGACAACTAGAAGCGGGTCGACGGGCAATGTCACGAAATGTTCGCCGGGGTGGACAAATATGGGTACGCATATTTCCAGACAAACCTGTTACAGTAAGACCTACCGAAACGCGTATGGGTTCGGGAAAAGGATCGCCTGAATATTGGGTAGCTGTCGTTAAACCCGGCAAAATACTTTATGAAATGGGAGGGGTCCCAGAAAATATAGCTAGAAAGGCGATTTCAATAGCAGCATCCAAAATGCCTATACGAACTCAATTCATTCTTTCCAAATAATAATTAGAACGAAAGAAAGAGGTCTTTAGTATGAAAAAAGGCAATTCTCCATTTCTTTTTTTTTGAACACAGAATATTTTTTTTACTTCCACTTTTTACTGAAAGATAAGAAAAAAGGATATGATTCAACCTCAAACCTATTTAAATGTAGCCGATAATAGCGGAGCGCGCGAATTGATGTGTATTCGAATCATAGGAGCTAGTAATCGACGGTATGCTTTTATTGGTGACATTGTTGTTGCTGTAATCAAAAAAGCAGTGCCAAATTCATCTTTAGAAAGATCTCAAGTCATCAGAGCTGTAATTGTACGTACCTGTAAAGAACTAAAACGTCGTAATGGTATAATAATAAAGTATGATGATAATGCCGCGGTTCTAATTGATAAAGAAGGAAATCCAAAAGGAACTCGAATTTTTTCCGCAATAGCCCGAGAATTGAGACAGTTAAATTTTACTAAAATAGTTTCATTAGCACCCGAGGTATTATGAAAAGAGATCATAATATAGATATATTATTTATGACTTGAATGAATAGGGAGGAAATAGATTAGAATACGAATGAAATCTATATTCTATATTCAATACGCTTCAACCGGGTTATTCTATTCCACCTCTTAGAAAGAACCGCGTTACGTTATTCTATTCCACCTCTTAGAAAGAAAAGAACTTATCAATATATTCAAAATAAAAGGGGAGCCCGTTGATTATATCGAAAGTAAGGAGAAAAAATCTATCATGGGTAAAGATACTATCGCTGATATACTAACCTTGATACGCAATGCTGACATGAATAGAAAAAGAACGATTCAAATACCACTCACTAATATCACCGAAAACATTGTAAAAATTCTTTTACGAGAGGGTTTTGTTGAAAACGTCAGAAAACATCGAGAAAGTAACAAATACTTTTTCGTTTTAACTCTACGGTATAGAAGAAATAGGAAAGGATCATATAAAACTTTTTTAAATTTAAAAAGGATTAGTACACCTGGTCTACGAATCTATTCTAAGTATCCAAAAATTCCGAAAGTTTTAGGAGGGATGGGGATTGTAATTCTTTCGACTTCTAGGGGTATAATAACAGATCGAGAGGCTCGATTAGAAAGAATCGGGGGGGAGGTTTTATGTTATATCTGGTAGTTCAATCGTTCCCAAATCACCAAAACCTATCGATAGGAGGATTTTATGGTATATGCAGCAGTCAAAGTTTTGCCCAAAACTGAAGAGGCAAGAAAACTGATAGTAGATATAGGAAAAAAGCTTGAAGACGGCATGTATATGATTGTGGACGTAGTAGACAACACATATGTAGTCACATTATTCCGTGAACAGAATAAAGATAATAATAATCAAAATGAAGATAATAATCAAAATGAAGATAATAATCAAAATGAAGATAATAATCAAAATGAAGGAGGTAAAATATGATGTTTTACATTTGCGTAGTATATATACCTGGATTCTCGGAAGAACTACAAAAACTTGCCGACGGCGGCGTTGTTATCAGTGTGATCGCAATAGATGACGAATCTATACTCCTAATATTCTGGAATGAAAGTAGCGATCTAGGAAGTAAAATATGATAATTTTCATTTACCTATATATATCTGAATTCTCGGAAGAACTAGAGTTAGCGGAAAAACTTAGCGACGACAGAGGAACAATTTTTAGTTCAAAATGTAAGGAAACCCTATTTTCTTACAATATATAAATTTGGTATTCAATTGAATTTCTAAGGAGTTAAAAATATGAAAGTGGCGGCCTCTGTTCGTAAAATTTGTGAAAAATGTCGATTGATCCGTAGGCGAGGTCGACTTATAGTAATTTGTTCCAATCCAAAACATAAACAACGACAAGGATAATATTAAATTAAAAGAAAAAAGGGCTTTCTATTAATAAGATTTTGTATTTGAATTCTATTCAAATTCAAAATCTTATTACTATTCCATTTTCTTAAATACTAAATCATAAAAATCGAAAAATTTACATTCTATATTGAATCTAGTCTATAGTTCTAGTCTATAGTTATAAGTATTCTAATAAATAGAATTGCTTATTGCTTGATATTTGAAAAAAAAAAAAAAAGGTATTCTATATTAATCGAATTATAGAATACAATAGAATAACTAGTTCGAAAATAGTAAAGAATCCTTTTTGACAGGAAATGGATATATCCATATATTTCGGACTTATCTTTTTTTTTTAATAAAAAAAATGGCAAAATCTATACCAAAAATTGGTTCACGGAAAACTGGACGTATTGGTTCGCGTAAGCATCCTCGTAAAATACCAAAGGGGGTTATTTATATTCAAGCTAGT